CTCTTTGTTTTTCAAAAAAAAGAGTTTCATTTTTGTAATTGTCTAATCGTTCCAAACTATTGCAAGTAGCATTAATCAAATTTCCTTTTTCTCGTTCTATCTCATAGTATCCATTCGTTCGATACTCATCTGCTTCAATTTCCACTTTACGTAATCTAACCCGAGCTCTTTCGAGCTGTTCAATGGCTCCTCTACGTAATTCTTCTGAATTTCGAATAGTACTCAAGATCCTCTGTTTTCGCTTATCTAATAAATCATTTAATGAAAGTAGATTATCTTTCCATTCATTTCACAACTATAATATCTCTTCCCGAACCAAACATGAATCTTTCAATTCATTTGGCTCTCACGCTCAATTGTTTCTTTTATCTTTTCTTTGATTAATGGGCATTCCCATATCTTTGAACGGAATGAGCCTATCCTCTCTTTTCTGTTCTTATTCAAAGATATCGAAACTGATCTAACATCAGAATCTTAGGAGGACTCTTCAGACCAGACAAAAAAGAAAAAATTGTCAGCAAAGTTGTTTCTTTATTTGTTCTTTATTTACAACTTCTTTCCAAAAATAAAAAGATTTTAAAGAAGAAAGAATAAAATTCTTTCTTCTTTCTTCTTTATATGCTATGATAAATTCAATCAAAATCCTAATAGAATATAAAGAGAATTGAATAGAATTATGAACTTCATTACTTCATTTTCATTATTATTAGAATAAAATGAGATTTCGATCTTTTTCATCCAAAAAATTCTCTTTTTTATACAAATATTTTATACAAATACAATACATAGGTCGTCGATTCGGCAGTGGATAAAAAAGGGGGACCCATCTTTCCAGTTAATGGTTCAAAGAATTTTATCCATATGAGTGTTCTACATCGGATAAATTCCTAATTATTCCTTTTTTCTTATTTTTCAACCTTTTTGGTACTTTTGGTACTAACGTAGTGGTAGAAAGAGTACCATGCTATGCTGTGCCTGGACTTCAAACAATTTATCTTTAACCATGTAAAAGACCTCAAAATTCTTGGTTGATAGAGAAGAGAATCAAAGTTCATTTACCAATTAATCACGAAATGCTATGGTTCTTACATATGATTTCTGAATAAAATCAAATTCCGAAGTAATTCGTCGAGACTGTGCACCTTTTGTTCCTATTTATACTATATAAATATAAAAAAGAATACATCAATATAAAGAAAGTGCAGCTGGTTAAATCCAACCTATTCTTGAAATACACAACTCGCACACACTCCCTTTCCAAAGAAAATCAATACACCCAGCACTACGCTTAGATTTATTGGATTTGTTGCTAAAATATCGGTATTAAACTCGAAACTCCCAGCGGATGGCCAGTGCCCCACGGAAACAAAAGAATTGGTTATATTTTTCATAGGCTCTCCCCTTATAGATAGGACTAACAAAGAACAGAGTTCTTTTTGTATCACTCCGCTTATTATTATTAAATTATTAATGGAATTTGAGAATTCTCAAATTTCTTAGTTATGGTTATGCTTTTATTCTTCTTTTTTTTTTTACATTTTGATTCTACGATGAAATGAAACATTAAACAAAAGGATTTGCAAATAAAAGAGCTAATGCTACGACCAGTCCATAAATTGTTAAAGCTTCCATAAAAGCCAGACTAAGCAATAAAGTACCTCGTATTTTACCCTCTGCTTCTGGTTGTCTCGCAATACCTTCTACGGCTTGGCCCGCAGCAGTACCTTGCCCAACCCCAGGTCCGATAGAAGCAAGCCCTACAGCCAATCCAGCAGCAATAACGGAAGCAGCAGAAATAAGTGGATTCATGGTAAGTTCCTCGCACCAAAAAAAGAAATGGTTAATGATACAACCAACCAATGAATTAGTACTTAATCTATTTTTTTTCTACTTCTAATTTTCTTATATTACCTTACTACACTTCTTTTTTATTTTTTGATCTTTTTCACTAAAATCTATCGGGTCGAAGTAGCTAAAAGTTCCAAATGGAATTCAGAATATTACTGAATTGTCAGAACTACTTCGATAGACCATTTTTCCTTTCTACCTTATGTAAATAAATATGTATACGGTTTTAGTCCTTGCGTTTCCTTGTTTATAAATTATTTTATAAATTATTCTATTTTTTCTCTTTCATTCAATTCACAATCAAAGAAAAAATAGAAAAAGGACTTCTATGGAAATCCATCTAAATGCAGTGGGCTATAAAAAAAAAGAGATAGGGGTAATTACCATTTAACTAGTAAATATTTTTTCTTCCATAACGTAAATCACCTGCACTTTTTATTCTTTTTTATTCTATTAAATTGTATTCTGAAACCATTCTTCAAAACATACACAAGGATTGATACTCATAGGTATTACATATACATGATCTCCAACCCAGTGGATTATATTGAACCCCGAACTCCCGCATTGCTTGAATTGGGATAAGCTTCAAAAATTAAAAAAAGACTCTTTTGAAAGTGAGTCAATGATGACCCTCCATGGATTCACCTATATAAGCCGCAGCCAAAGTTGCAAAAATAAGAGCTTGAATACCACTTGTAAATAATCCAAGAAACATTACAGGTATAGGAACTACTGAAGGCACTAAAGAAACAAGAACAACAACCACTAATTCATCAGCCAATATATTCCCGAAAAGTCGAAAACTAAGAGATAAAGGTTTTGTGAAATCTTCTAGAATATTAATTGGTAAAAGTATTGGAGTTGGTTGAATGTATTTCCCGAAATATCCCAATCCTTTTTTCCTAAGACCCGCATAGAAATATGCCACTGACGTGGGTAAAGCTAAAGCAACAGTAGTATTTATATCATTCGTGGGCGCAGCTAACTCCCCATGAGGTAATTTTATGATTTTCCAAGGTAAAAGAGCACCTGACCAGTTAGAAACAAAAATAAATAGGAACATCGTTCCTATAAAAGGAACCCAAGGACCATACTCCTCTCCAATCTGAGTTTTGCTCAAGTCTTGAATAAATTCAAGGACATATTCGAAGAAATTCTGACCGTTGGTCGGAATGGTTTGCGGATTCCGAACAGCTAGGATGACTGAACCTAATAAGATAGCAATTACAACCCAAGAAGTGATAAGTACTTGGGCATGAATTTGTAAACCTCCTATTTGCCAATAGAAATGTTGGCCTACTTCTACACCTGATATATCGTATAACCCTTTGAGTGTTTTAATGGAACATGGTATAACATTCATATTGTCCTCTAACAGAAATAGAACTTCAAAAAAGTGATTATTTTTATTCAACCTTCTCTTTCTCAATTCACCTATATTCATTCATGAATTTAAGTTATGAATCGTATATTTTGTATATCGAGAAATCGCATAAAAAAAATACCAATCATTTTTATCTTTTATTTTAAATATTATTTGATAGTCAAAACATAGTTAAAACATAGTTCAAACTCCAAAAGATGCAAACCAAAATAGTAACAATCAAAGAGAGTTCACTAAAAATAAACTAATCTTCTTCTTTGCTTCTTATTAAGAGTAATGATAAGATAATCAACCATTTTTTATATAACTAGAATGGCCCTCACAAATTGCAGATACTAATTTGGTAAGAATCAATCGAATCGAAGCTATAGCATCATCGTTGGCCGGAATAGAAAGATCTGCAAGATCTGGATCACAATTTGTATCGATTAAACAAATCGTCGGAATACCCAAAATGACACATTCTCGAAGAACCGTATATTCTTCTTGCTGATCCACGATAATTACAATATCGGGCAATCCCGTCATATATTTGATCCCGCCAAGATATGCTTGCAAAGTAGATAACTTTCTCTTCAACATTGCTGCATCTCCTTTAGGGAGACGATTGAGTTTCCCCATCTTTTGTTCTGCTCTTAAGTCCCTGAACTTCTGAAGTCTTGTTTCTGTAGTAGACCAATTCGTTAACATACCACCAAGCCATTTTTTATTAACATAATGACATCGAGCCCTTATTGCTGCTGATGCTACTAAATCTGCTGCTTTCTTTTTGGTGCCAACGATTAAGAATCTTTTTCCCCTACTTGCTGCATCAAAAACTAAATCGCAGGCTTCTGATAAAAAACGAGCAGTTATAGTAAGATTTGTAATATGAATACCTTTACGCTTTGCCGAGATGTAAGGAGCCATTCTAGGATTCCATTTATTAGTAACATGACCAAAATGAATTCCTGCTTCCATCATTTCTTCCAAATTGATGTTCCAATATCGTCTTCCCATTTTACCACACTTTCTCTTTTTTTTTTCAAAGAGATTCAGTACCTTATGAAATAAAAAATTGTTCCGACGGAACTTTCTACCAGGATTGACCATTGATCTACGACCCAAACCATGAATTTCATTCTTTCTTTTTTATTTCATTGATTATGAAATCCATAATCGGACCAGAGAGTGAAAGTAAAAAGAAGAAACCTCTTGTTAGGATACATTACGTAAAAGATTGGTCTGATGTCTCATGGAAAGTTTTTGGGGCATAAGAACAAAATAATTCTCTATGGTGTAGCAAAATATCGCTCATTTCCAACTCAAATAGATTCTTCCTTTTGATTTTAAAATGAATGTTTTTGTCTTGCTTTGAACGATGTACTAATTTGTTGAATCCGGTACCAACCGGTATAATCCCCCCCAGAACAACGTTCTCTTTCAGGCCTTTCAACCAATCAATACGACCTCGTAGAGCAGCTTTTGCTAAAACTCGAGCAGTTTCTTGAAAACTTGCTTCGGATATAAAACTTTGAGTATTCAGAGATGACTTCGTTATTCCCAATAAGATTGCCCGATAACAGATTGATTCGTCCAAAACGCGCCCTGCTCGTTCTGCTCGCAACAATCCAATAAATTCCCCAGGTAAAAAAACATTAGACATTCCATCTTCTGAAACCAAAACTCTTGATGTTACTTGACGTACAATAATCTCTAGATGTCTATTATGGATCTGTACCCCCTGGGATCGATAAACCTTTTGTATCTTATTGACCAAAGAGATACGACTTTGGGCTATGGTTAGTTCAGCTCCAATCAAGAATCCCCAGGGGATCCCAAGAATCCTTCGGATACGTTCGTCCCAACCTTCAATTCTTCTTTCGAGGTTCATCGATATTGAATCAATTGAACGAACTTCTAAGATTTGTTCTACTTTTGGAAGACCTTGCGTTATGTCACCAGATCTCGATTTTTCATATATAAATGTAATTAATGTATCTCCTTCATAAAAGGTTTCCCCATAATGACCATGGACAGTTGCTCCTGGAGTGACCAAATAGGGCTTAGCTGATCTTATAACTAGAGAATCAACATGAACAATGAAAATTTGACCAGATTTTTTTATGCGTGATCCATATTTCAATAGATATACATTTTCACAAAGGAATTGTCCAAGGCTAATTATTGTCCATGCCTCTTCACAAGAATCGTGATGGAGAAAACACCAATTCAAATGGAATGAATTCCAAATGATGTTACTGCAAGGATCGGGATTATAAATCCTACTATTTTCATCTAGAAAACAGTATTGAAATGGAAGTACTTGAAGCACTTGGAAAGTCTGTTGAAAATTTTCAAGCAAAAAAGATTTCTTTAAAAAGACTTGATTATAAGTTCTTAAAAAGTAAGATGAACGAGAATTTACTATTCTAGGCACAATAGTACCTAAAGGACCCAACAAATACCTAATTGGAGTTATGGAATCCAATTCTTTTGTCGCATTATTATATCTTGAAGTATTGAAGGGGCCAATTCGAGAACAATTGGATGATGACAAAATTAGGAAAGATTGGCATTCCTTATTTCGATTCAACAACGTACCAAGAGTTCCCTGATGTTGGGGAAATAATTGAATCTTCGCCTTGGAATCAAAAGGATTTTTTCTATGGATACGATCTAATTCATTATTGGAAATCAATCCTGAACCTGCCGTATCATACCTTTTTTCGGTATACGAAAGAGTGGACTTTACTAACTCAATTCGGATGAAATAATAAAGTAGATAATTTGTCCTTATTTCAACAAAAGAAGCATGAACCTTTTCTTCTATAGAACTCTTTTTTTCTTGGTCCCAAGTCAATACTAAGCAAGCCCGAACTAATTGAATACTTGTGTGAGAAATTCCTCGAATTGACTTGCCATTTTCATAAAGTATATAATTGACAATTCGAAGTTGGACATTCTTCTTTTCCTGCAAGAGATCTTGAGAGAAAAGTGTTGCTAAATTGATTCCATCAGCTATTTCATATGTGACTACGGGCCGAACCAAAACAAAAGACTTTTTTTTGGTAGATGTAATGCGTTGGACATAGATCCAATTTTTAAATTTTTTTGATCCTTTAGAATCTTTTTTTCCGATTCCTGGTGGTATCAAAATGCCACTGTGCCTAGATATTTTATCCACCTCTCCAGAAAAATGAATATCTCCAGAAAATATTTTCAGTTCTATACTTTTCTTTTTTCTCTCCACTCGGACTAATCCACCTACTCGACTTCTTGTATTTAGATTTAAAACAAGTCGTGTATCTACTCCAATGATACTATTGTTCCGGACCATTATGGGCGAAGATCCGGGTAAGATATGTATTTCTTCGGGAATGAAAAAAAATTGATCTACTTTCATTTGCGTTTGGTATTTCGGACTAAAATCTTTTGCTCCTCGATACTCAATCAAATTTTCTTTTTTTACGATTGAATTTACTTCGACAATCCCATATTTAGTAATTCCCGAACTGTTTCTTCTGTATCGCGGATCATCAAAATAAGCAAGAATACTATTTCTACGTAAAATACCATTTATAGGTATTTTAATCGAAATACCAAAACAGGGTATTAGTTTCTTTTCTTGTTCTTGATCATATTGTAAGGGAATCACAAATCTATTTCTTCGCTTTTTCGCCAAAGAATTCTCTTGACGAATATAAGTAGAAGGCTCTATGAGATTCCAATGACCCTTAGATATGATTCGATAAGGTTTTGAATAGTCAATACTTTCCCTATCTTTTTTACCAAAAGTATCCAACAATTTATGTCTTACTTGATTATTAGTCAGTGAGAGATCAAAGATATCTTTGAGAGAAAAAGAATTAGCATTCATTTGATCTTGATCCTTGTGGAGTGAAAAAGACACTATATTGGAATTGGATCTGCATAGACCTCCTGCTAATATCCATAAATGACTTGTTTTTGGTAATATATGAACATTACTATATGGATATTCGGGCGTATGATAACCATCAGTACTCCAGTGCATTTCTCCTTCTGACTCAGAATAAATATGTTTTTGAACCCTCTCCTTAAAATGAAAGGTGGACGTTTCGGCACGAATCTCGGCAATCACTTGTTCTGATTCTACATATTGATCATTTTGAACTAAAATCAAACTTTTTGTTGGAATATTTACATTATGTCTAATATTTCGACTCTCAATAGTTACATACAAGTCTATAAAACATAGAAAAGCAGGATGCCCATGACGGGTACGTGTGGGATGAACCAAACCC